CATAAGGATCGGATACCCATATTCCAGGACCATACAATCCTGTTACATGAAATGCGCCAAAACCAAAGCACGCCACTCCTGAGAGAAATAAATGAATTCCAAAGATCTTGGGCAAATCCAAAGAGGGTTTTCCTGTACGTTCATCACAAAATATTTCTAGATCCCAATACACCCAATGCCAGATAGCTGCCAAAAAGCACAAGCCAGAAAACACAATATGTGCACCAGCCACACCTTCATAACTCCAAATACCCGGATTCGTTATAGTCCCCCCCGTAATACTCCAACCACCCCATGAATTGATTATTCCTAAACGAGTCATGAAGGGTATAACGAACATACCCTGTCTCCACATTGGATCAAGAACAGGGTCAGAGGGATCAAAAACAGCTAATTCATATAGAGCCATCGAACCGGCCCAACCAGCAACCAGAGCTGTATGCATTATATGGACAGAAATCAAACGGCCGGGATCATTCAATACGACCGTATGAACACGATACCAAGGCAAACCCATGGAAATACCCCTTATATCAATCAAAAATAGACTCTATGTAACTTTATTGCACTTTAAAAAAACTATAGTATGGTCCTTACTTTTTTAGTGGATTATCTTGGGGAAAGGATTAATATTTGTTCTATATCTTTTAGTAAGAATGTCTTTGAATAATAATAGAATAATTTTGTTCGTAGGAACAAAAAGAAGCAAATTTATTCTACACCCGATAAGTACCAATACGCAATGGTAGGGCGTTGATAGCATTTTATATGAGTAACTGCATATATATTTGTTCATCATCCAAAGGCCCCACTTGTAAGAATTTTCCTTTATTGATTCTGTCTTCCTTTTTTATGAACTTCTTCAATCTATGGATAAAATATGATAAAAGACAAAATATTATTAAGACAATAAACCTATTTTTACGCTTTCACATCAAAGTGAGATATAATACTTAATTTTTCTTTCATTTAATGCCTATTGGTGTTCCAAAAGTACCTTTTCGAAGTCCTGGAGACGAAGATGCATCGTGGGTTGACGTATAGTGCGACTTGTCAGATATATTGGGTCATATGGTATTTCCCCGTTCTCTTTCCCGATCGAGATATCCTCCCTTTCGCCCAACAAAGATTGATTGAATTATCCAAAATTTGGAGCGTGAAATGCAATTAAGTACGATTAAATTAATTTTTTAAGGGGGTAGACAGATTAATATTAGCAATTAGAATAATTTATGGTTGGCTTGGTTCAAACAATAAAATGAATTATCCAGGCTCCGTTTAGAAAAAAACCAATAGGTAATATATCTATGATTTCTACTTAATATCATATTCTATTTATATTCATAGAATATTCGATTTATAATTTCTAATATAATAATATAATTAAAGTTATCTAAAACTGTTAATAAATCGAGTAATATGATGAATGCATTGAATAGTGAATATTTAATATTCTATTTGGCGGGAGATATGAAATAAATTAAAAAAGAAAGAAGTCGTAGCAAAAAGACGTAGTATTGGGGCATTTGTCCTATATATGCAAATAAAAATCGGTCCGATCTTTACTCGGAGTAGAGCATAAACCTAAAAGAATTCAAGAAGACCATTCAGGAACAAGAAAATTACATCGTGATTTGGATTGGATTCCGATGAAACAATACATCAATGAGAAGTTAATCTGATAAGTTTATTTTTATTTATTTCTATTTATATATAGAAATTCTATTTACTATATTATATAATTATATATAAAAAGACCAAAACTCATATATTTTTTTTTTATGAAAGAAAAAGACCCTTTGTTACAAGTTATACAGAGCTTGCGATGACAAAAGAAAAAAAAAAGAATCTACACATTGATTCTTGTTTTTTTCGCGATTTGTGTTGAACTGTATGCATCAAAAGATGCATGTACGGTTCCGAAGGGATACAATTTTATCTCAATCAACCGACTTTATCGAGAAAGATTACTTTTTTTAGGCCAAGAGGTTGATAGCGAGATCTCGAATCAACTTATTGGTCTTATGGTATATCTCAGTATAGAGGATGATACCAAGGATCTCTATTTGTTTATAAACTCTCCCGGCGGATGGGTAATACCTGGATTAGGTATTTATGATACTATGCAATTTGTGCAACCAGACGTACAAACAATATGCATGGGATTAGCCGCTTCAATGGGATCTTTTATTCTGGTCGGAGGAGAAATTACCAAACGTCTAGCATTCCCTCACGCTTGGCGCCAATGAGTTTTTTATTTGATTTGAGAGAAAAAAGAAGACTATGCCTTCGCGATATATGAAATATAAATATTAAGTAATAATAGCATGGCACTTCGAATTCGATACGAGAATCTTTTTTTTTTTCAAAATCGTTCCATTCCATTATGTATCGAAAGAGTAGTATGCGATAAAAGGTCTTTACCATTTTATCTGATATATCAGGAGACCCATTTCAGCGTCACAAACTTTTTTTGTTTTTACACCGAAAAACTCTTAACAATAATATATATATTATTTTTATGAAAGAATACAAAAAAAAAATATCTTTTTTTTTTTTTCAAATATAAAAAAAATTAAGTAAAAAAAAAAAAGAAACTTTGGGATTGCTAAATAACAGACGAAATTAATATATATATAAAGCAACGGAACCATCATAGTATATTTTTAACTATTCCAAAAGAAAGGGTGGTTGTTGGATCATTCACCTATGTGAATATGATAGACCCTATAATTTCTTTTCTATTTATTCGATGTAAGGTAGTTTATAGGTATAAAGGTAGTTTATAGGTATAAAAGTGAATTCCATTGTAGAGCCGTATGCAATGTGCAAAAGATGCCTGTACGGTTGTTCAATTCTATCTTTCTTTTTTCTTAATTTTCTTATTTTTCGCCTTTCATCATGCGAGATAGAATAATTATTTATTATGTTATATCATCAGGGTAATGATCCATCAACCTGCTAGTTCTTTTTATGAGGCACAGACGGGAGAATTTATCCTGGAAGCGGAAGAACTACTGAAGCTTCGCGAAACCATCACAAGGGTTTATGCACAAAGAACGGGCAAATCCTTATGGGTTATTTCCGAAGACATGGAAAGAGATGTTTTTATGTCAGCAACAGAAGCCCAAGCTCACGGACTTGTTGATCTTGTAGCGGTTGAATAAAAAATAAGAGGAATTTCGCGCAAATATACAATTTGAGATTTTATCTTCTTACCAGATTTACTACAATAGTCTATGAATCCATTAATATAAAAATGATTCATACTTATCCGGTTAGGATCGATCTAAACCAGCCCATTATGTATATGATTCAACATGCCAACTATTAAACAACTTATTAGAAACACAAGACAGCCAATCAAAAATGTCACGAAATCCCCCGCTCTTCGGGGATGTCCTCAGCGACGAGGAACATGTACTAGGGTGTATGTGCGACTCGTTCAGATCATGGACTAGGCCAAAAACAATTGATCCGGTATAAATGATCAGTACCAATGAATAGGATAGAATGAAGACCACCATTTACTATACGATACGAAAAATTAAATATAGATAAAAATCTAAAAAAGATCTATCATACCTTCTATTGTATTGTGGTATCAAATTAATTTATGGTTGCCATTGGTACAAATCCAATCACTTACACTTTTAATTTAAGATGAGAAAGAATTCCCCATTGATAGCAAATGGTATTCATTAAGCAGGGAAATCCTATTTTATTTAAAAGCAGAAAGATTATGCCCTTACCCTTTACCCTTCACTTTTGCAAGAACGGACTAACAGGGTCAGCTACTCAGCTAATCTTCATAATTAAATACCGTTACTGTATAAGTGGTCTCGTTGTGAAAGACCTATTACTGGATAATTATGGGTAGAGCCAAAGAGTGTGAACTGTACAAGTTAACAATAGCATTAATTAAATGAGGCTCCGGTGTATAGAGAGGACCTCACCGTTTAAGAAGTAACCATAGAAACGATGGAACCCACTATACCTATATTCTATTTACTACTTTTTTATTTACTATGGTTTTTTGATACCTAGTATCAATACAATTTCTTATTTTGAGGCGAGAAGCCTAGAAAAAAAGAAAAAATCGTGGTCGGGAAGGTTAGAGTAGCAAAAGCCATTGGAATTCTTATTTTATACATTGGAAGAATCCGTTTTGTTATTAATAGACTAGGAAAGGGAAAGGAAATAACTGAAAGAAAAGAAATAAATTAGTTATTCATCAAAGTTTCATTTATTCAATGACTAGAATTAAACGAGGATATATAGCTCGAAGACGTCGAACCAAAATTCGTTTATTTGCATCAAGCTTTCGAGGGGCTCGTTCAAGACTTACTCGAACTATTACTCAACAGAAAATAAGAGCTTTGGTTTCGGCTCATCAGGATAGAGGTAGGCAGAAGAGAGATTTTCGTCGTTTGTGGATCACTCGAATAAACGCAGTAATTCGAGCCAATAAACTATACTATAGTTATAGTAAATTAATACACCATCTGTACAAGAGGCAGTTGCTTCTTAATCGTAAAATACTTGCACAAATAGCTATATTAAATAGGAATTGTCTTTATATGATTTCCAATGAGATCTTAAAATAAGATTAAGGAGATTGAAAGAAATCAAATCCAGTGAAATGTTTTAAATGGAGTTCCCTGGCAAATGAACTTGGGAAAGTAGAGTAGAAATTAGTATGATAAAATAGGATATAATATGATAAAGTCATCGCAATGAACAAACACGTTCAATCAAAAAAAGATTTATTCTTCTTCCCCAATTCCTTTTTTTCTTACGACACAACAATAAAATTGGAATTTTCAGATTTTTTGAACAAACTGTCAATTTGCATTTGAATTCGGATTGGAATCTTATTTTGATTCAATTGAAGAAGAGCAAGCTTATTTATTTTTAATTCTAAGACCAGTAGTTCTAGGAGTCGACTCGCTTCTTTCCAACTCTTTCTCATTATTAAGAAAGGGTAACAAAGATAAAATACGAGCTTGTTTTATAGCAATAGTAATTAATCGTTGTTGTTTTAAGGTCAATCTATTCACCCGTCTAGATAATATCTTTCCTTGTTCACTAATAAATCGACTAATTAAACTCATGTTTCTATAATCAATTCGATCCCCCGATTGTATCGGGGGCAAACGCCTACGAAAAGATCGCTTAGATTTAAGAAAGAGTCGCTTGGATTTATCCATGTTTTTTTTATTCCTTGTTTCGAAAATCCTAATGCTATTTTGATCGAATCAAAAATGATTTCGAATTTCAAAATAGAATTGCTTTGTTTTGTTTATATTTAAATAAATATATGATCTGTTATATATAATATGTCGTTTTTCGTCTTCCTTGGAATGGAAGGCGGACACGCAAGCGATCGATTCGATCTATTTCTTTATCTCCCCGTGAATCGTATGTTTGTAACAAGAGGGACAGAATTTTCTCAATTCCAATCGACTAGGCGTATTATGTCGATTTTTTTGAGTAATATATCGGGAAATGCCCATTGATTCCTTATTAACACGGTTTCGAACACAACTGGTACATTCCAAAATAATCGTTATTCGGGCATCTTTACTCTTGGCCATGAACCTCCTTTGGATTTTTGATTGACTCAACTCTTCTATCTTTCTATTTTCCGATCCGAAGCGAAGAAGAAGAAAGGAAGGAAAAAAATAGAAGTTGCTAACTTGAAATCCAATTATGAAAGATTTCGTTGCAATCTATCAATATAGTAATAATAAGTAATATAATGATTTCTAACTATATATTTATAATTTATAATCGCTGTACAGTATTTAAATTTTCTTTTTCATTGAATTTTCTTGTATGATATTGTTGCCATGCCACAACTATTCCATTTTCTTTCTCACTCTATTATTAATTAATTTCATTTTGGACCTGGAAACCCGAGTTCTTAGTTTAACTAGGGTGAACCCGCTTTTATTCTTTTTATTTTCGAATTTATTTTAATTATAAAAAAAAAGAAGAAAAGAAGAGTAAGGGGGGGATTAGTCACAGATATTTGATTGTATCTCTAATTTTCTTCACCCCTTCCTATCTCAATTACTATAATGAAAAAAAAGGGAATATCAACGCATCTGGAAATAAACGATTGATCTCTATCAATAAACCTGCTAAAGACCCAAACCATAGAGTACTTACTACTGGTGCCACGGAAAGGTATGTTTTTAGATTTCGCATTTAAAATCCTCCTTCTTTGTTATTTATTATTGTAATTTTATTACAATTTGTAATACATAATGCTATTACATATATGACCAGATGTGTATATGTAGTTAATGACTGACACTTGGATTTGTACGCAGAATCCCTAATGCAAATTAAAATGTATAACTTGAAATGTACAACGATTCAGTACAGTAGATATTCCTTTTCTTAAAAGAAAAAAAAATACGTCCCTTTCTGTCTGAGAATTCCCGAAAAATATTCATTTTTTTACGGCGAGTTTCATATTTCTTTAGTACGTATATAATATAAGTCTATTATTATATGTTATATGATATGAGATTAAAAAAAAAATAAGAAATGACAAGATAATTGGGTATAGCACTGAAAGAAATAAAGATGTGGAAAACAAGACAGGGATTCTCTACAATACTACTGTAGGCCAATTCAAAGGGATGTAGCGCAGCTCGGTAGCGCGTTTGTTTTGGGTACAAAATGTCACGGGTTCAAATCCTGTCATCCCTACCTATTACTTATCTTATGAACAGTAACGAGGGGTCATTGAGATTGATTAAAATTGGCTATACAAAATCAATCTTTAATTTTCTTATTTACGATAGTATATATATCCAAGACGAGTTAGGTCACAAAATATTTTTGTGATAATAAAGCGCTCTTAGTTCAGTTCGGTAGAACGTGGGTCTCCAAAACCCGATGTCGTAGGTTCAAATCCTACAGAGCGTGATTAGATTCTTGTTATTTGTTAGGTCGAAAATAAGACTGAAATAATTGAACAGCAATCTGAATTTGACCTCCTGTAGATTAAAGAAAGTAGGAGGTCAATCAAAAAAAAAGGAGATATTAATTACTCAAAGGTCCAATTGATCACCACGTCTATATTGTAAATATGCAGTTACGAATAATCCAGCCAAAGTAATAGGAATTAGACCTAAGACGATTCCAAATAGAAAAACTTCAATCATTTCAATTTCTTTGAAAGGTGAAAAGGAGAGGTAATATCTATCCTTATATATTAATCGGTATTACCCATGAATCTCAATGACCAAGAATTGAAAATGGACACGGCAAGAAACTATAGGATATATGAACTACCACAGAAGAATTTTTTTTATGAATTGTTCATTCAATTAATTTCAAATAAGTCGTATCTTGTTCAGACCGATAAATATAGCTGAGGTTATAGTCAAAGCTGCTAGTAGAAAACCGAAATAACTAGTTATAGTAGACATGAAGGGACTAAATAAAATATCTTCTTTTTATACATATGTTTATAAAGCACTT